TTTATTATTTATTTAATTTTAATTTATATATTTATTATTACTTTCTATTTACTATTTATTAATTCTATAATTTTTTTCTATAAGAAATTCATTGCTATATAATTTATAGTTTATAGTTTATATAATATATAATATTCTTGGGGCATTAGGTGGTTATATATCTAAATTTATATTCATTGGAATAGTGGAGTTGAGATATCGCTTTCGAGCCCTTACTTTACCTAAATGAAATCACTGATTTTTATTTTCTATATTTTTTTTTCTATGTCTCTATAATTAGATATCTATATAATAATTATATACTGAATAATAAAGAGGTATAAAGAGAGGGCCCTTTTTCAAGCCTTACTGTTTTTGTGTAATATAATCTAGTAATTATCCTTTTTCTTTCAATTTGGGGAGATGGCTGAGTGGACTAAAGCGTCGGATTGCTAATCCGTTGTACGGGTTTTTCGTACCGAGGGTTCGAATCCCTCTCTTTCCGCTTTAGTCAATGACTTGGTATTTTTTCTTTATCTTTCAATTTCTCTTTCAACGAGTCTTTTTTTTTATTTCATTTTAATTAATAGTTAAAAGTGTGGAATAAATAAAATCCTAAGAACATTTTAAAATCAAGCAAGGAAAACAGAAACTTTATTGTTATTTTTTATTCTTCACGTCCAGGATTCCGTCCTGGATCATTAGATAGGAATCCGAAGATAAAGAGAGAAACAAAGAATACCACTACTGTGTAAACAAATAGTTTAAGAGTAAGCATTACACAATCTCCAAGATCATTTTTTTTTGGAAAAAAAGATAATAGATTCTCCATTTTTATACCACATACCTTATTTTGACACCACGAAATTCTTTTTCTAAATCTATAGAAATAAAAAAGAATTTTCAGAAATTCATTTGTAATAAGAGTCAAGTCTTTCATTACCAAAAGCTTTTTCATACCCGCAATTAGATATTGCGGAGGAATCTACTAGGTTCTTTCACTGTAAAAAAGGGTCCGAATGAGGAACTGGGGGGAGCCCAGACTTATTGTGGCGATCCAAGAATTTCATTATTTGAATCGAAGGGTTATACTATAAGACTTATCTGATCTTATGAATTGTTAGAATTTTTTTTTTAAGAATAAATCATGAATTTTTCTAGGACCGTATTAAAGATCTCATCGAAAACTTACAGCAGCTTGCCAAACAAAAGCTAAGAGAAAAAAGAGCAAAGGTATTACTGGCATAAAATCTACGATTGGATTCAAAAAAGCATAAGCCTCGGGCAATTTTGAGAAGAAAAAACTACTTGAAGAAAGAGCAGAATTAAGACAAATACAGATCAAACTAAAGATATTAAGCATAACAAACATTTTTTTCTTTGTTCTTGAAGATAATTGTATTTATTTTGATTGAGTTATTAATATGATGAGTTCTTAATATGAGTTATTATAATTTTTTTTTTTTTTTTGAATTAACCCAATCAAAAATCCTTCAATTCTCAAATCAAAAGAGAATAGACAAAACCATACTTTCATACAATATCTTAATTGAATTGTATGTAATGATCAATAAATGTCGTTTAATTCTCTATCTAAATGTCTCAAAATCCTAGCAACACTCTAATCTATTCTATATGGATTTGAACTAGAATTGACGAAGAACTACTATCAATATTAGTCTTTATTAATGTCGAATAGAAATCAAAAATGGGGCGTGGCCAAGTGGTAAGGCAACGGGTTTTGGTCCCGGTATTCGGAGGTTCGAATCCTTCCGTCCCAGAGCATACCTATTATATTATATATATCATATCAGAATATAGATTTTCTATTTTATATCAGAATAAAAGAAAGATTGCCCTTTTTTAAACAACCTTATTTTTTTTTTAAGAGTAGAATAAGATTGGTTATAATCTGATTTTGCTTTCCTATAATGATTGATTCTTATATGAATTATATCTTTTTCAAAAATCAAAAATCGAATCGTGTTCAAATAACACACAGATGTAATTGAATCTATTTGTATACAGGTAAGAGGTAAGATGGGAGCATAGATTAAATCATATTTCTATTTAATAAGTTAGTTCTTCATAAAATAAAAATACGAGCCATGATTTAATCTGTACTTGTTTAATCTGTATTTGTTTTAATTTACATTTATACAAAATAGTAATAGTCTGGAACACTCTAATAGGATTCTTTTTTTATTTAGGATTCATCATCTTCATAGAATTGACGCAGTAGATAGGAGTTAAACGTCAATGTAAAATACCAATTTCAATATATGCGGCTGTCTGAATTTCATTAAAAAAAAACCAAGTTACATACGTAACATATGTCTTTTCTTTGAACCCCGTTTTTAAGTATTTTGTGTTTTCTTTTATGAAAAATTGTAAATATATGATATGTACCAATTGAGACAAAGTGTATTCATACATCTTAGTCGCTTTTCCTTAGGAAATAATTGCAGCCGGATTATTGACTCCAAGTCAAATAAACTACGCGGAAAGGGAGCGAGGGCTTATATATATATGTATTGTTATCGTTCTATTTCTTCTATTTCATTGATTCATTGAAAACTTTATTTTATTTCAATTGAGTTTTGTGACAATAGATTTGTTATCCCTAAATTTTAAATATTTAACTTTACCCTTTAAGATAGAATGTTTCTAAAACATAGAATGTTTCTAATTACTTTCAAAGATATTTGTTTAGTCTACCTGATAGGTATGGGGATCCTCTTTTAATTATGATTTATCAAAAAGAATAACAACCCAAAGCCTCTATTCTATCAGTCTTTATCCACCACCTCGTGAAAAACAAAAAGAATTTACATTTTTTTTTATGGTTTAATCCGAATATGAATTTTTCTCTATTATTATCAAAATGCGATTTTTACTGTAAAGCCTTATTCAAATAATGTAATGATAGTGAAATAGAAAATTTTTCAATCAATTAAATATTTTTAATAATGTCTTATGAGTCCTTGGTACTCGAAGAAGTGTGAAATTGGTGAATCTATTTTAGCAAGTCACCTCAAGATGCAGATTAAAAAAAAAACTTATTTGTGTTATTTATTAGTTCAATTTTTTTATATTCTAATATTTATATTTAGATTATAATTCTAAAGAAAAAATAAAATAATATATTAAAAAAATATTTATTATATTTCTATATATTATATAATATATTATATATTATTTATTATATATATTATATGGGGTTAAATTTAATTCGTGCTGATACTTCTTGAGAAATTACCCATTCATAAAAGTATGGATTACTATGTACCGAACGAACCAATGATTATTCATGAGTCCATAATGGAATCAATTACATACTGTTTACAGCAACCTACTAGGAAATGTTATGGTAAAACTTCGTTTAAAACGATGTGGTAAAAAGCAACGTGCGACTTGAGGGATATGGTCGTCTGTGGATTCTTACATCCATCATTTTCTTTTTATATTAATTAGATAGGAATGAGGGTGCTCTTGGCTCGACATCGTTTGTTCTGTTTCACTAGAACCCTCCTTTTTGAGGTCGGGGGTTGGGATGTAAATAGTACATGATCTTAATGGAGCTCGAGTAAAAAAAAGTATTGATTCATTTTTTAAGGGAACGGATCTAGGGTTAGTGTTAATTAATAAGTTGAAACAGCTTCGTAAGTATATTTTCCATATAAAAATCGAAAGGATCCAATTTTCAAATTTAGAAGTAAAACCTCTTGGAATTGGTAAAACTCTTTCGATTAAAAGTGTATCGCGCAGGAATCAAATCGACCATTTGTATGATTTTTTGATAAAAAGAAATCACAAAAAGGGTATGTTGCTGACGTTTTTTGAAACGATTAAAAATCACCGAAGTAATGTCTAAACCCAATGATTCAAAGAAACGATAAAGAATCCTGGAACAAGGAAATACCACTTTCAGTTGTCTCAATAAATAGATTCTAATTAAGAATCAAAATAGATTCTAAAGACAAAAAAAGGGTGCGTGGTTAGAGATCGCTCAATAAACGAAATACCTAAAGTCTAAAGTAAAGGGCTTCCTTGGGTTATTAGCGAGTTATCCAACTTGAGTTATGAGGATGCGAATACAAATGATTTTATTTTTCGGATAAGAATAAGGAATAATAAAAAGTACTTAACTCATATTTAATTGATTTGATTATTTTATGGATCCATTTGACATTACTAATTAAAAATTTCAAATTCGATCCATAGACATAATTTCGAATTTTCTTGAGCCGTATGAGGAGAAAACCTCTTATACGTTTCTAGGGGGGGTATTATTCATCTACATCTATCCCAATGGGTGGTTTATCGAATCGTTGCAATTGATGCTCGATGCCGAAGAGAAGGAAGAGCTCTTCGGAAAGTGGGCTTTTATGATCCGCTAAAGAATCAAACCTATTTAAATGTTCCTGCTATTCTATATTTCCTTGAAAGGGGCGCTCAACCTACGGGAACTGTTCATGATATTTCGAAGAAGGCGGGAGTTTTTATGGAACTTTGCCTTAATCAACAGATTAAATTCAATTAATGAATAGAACAAAAGAGGGGGGCGGTAGTATATAAAAGGTTATACAAAGTTATATAAGCCCCCTCTTTTGTTCTATTCATACCTATTTATTATTACTACCAAAAAATGTCTACTACTAAAAAATGTCGTCTTCTATAACGACAAAAATTTATTTTTATTTTAGTGATAGAAATTCATTTAATTTAAGACAGATGAAAAAAGATCAAATGAATAACCGAAGTAGTTGGATTTCAAAATCCAAAATATTTACATTATTGCTAATTCAATACTAGTTGGTTTTTAGTCGAAACTTTCACTTTTTTTATGTTATGAACAAATAAATAAAAAAAAACAAATGGGATTTAAGATTTCTTTTTTTTTTTACTTATATGGATTAAGTAAACCCAAGCATTGCGATACTTTGCTACGAATATTGATTCTTACGCTTACATCCTTTTGTATCCATGTTTATTATCCATATATAGTTAGTGCCAATTCAATACAAGTCATTAGTTTTTTCTTTATTTGTATAATTTATATTTTATTATATTAATTCAATATTTCATTTTTTTTTTATTTTAATTTATGGTTCTCCACATTGTGTTCTTTTCTTAAGATTTACATTCATATTGACAACAGTGTATCAAACAAATATAATCCGATCATGAATAAATGTATCTATTTCCCTCTGTTCCATCTATGGACTTGGTTTTTTTATTTTACTTTATTTAAACGATGGATTCGTCGGATTTGCTGGGATACGAGAAGCCTTTATTTATTTATTATTTAATTTATTTATTTTATTGAAAAAAAAAAAACGGATAAGATAATAATAGATAAGATACGAACTAAATCCGTGGTAGTACATCAATTTTGACTTAATCCATATCCTTATCTTAATCTAGATTCTTATTTTAGAAGTCAGTGTATTTGCATCTAATATGTTCATTATTTTTTTTATGTTCAGAATCGATTAGCAATATTTTTGCTATTTTACTATTTGGATTTCGGTGTGCAATTAAATCTAATTTTTTATTCCGATTGGATCTACACATTTTTTTTTGGGGGGGGGGGGTTGCTAACTCAACGGTAGAGTACTCGGCTTTTAAGTGCGACTGGCAATTTTTACACATTTGTATGAAGCAACGTCTTCGTCGATACTATCTCTAGAGCTTGTAAGACCGCGACTGATCCTCAAAGGAATGAATGGAAAAAGCAGCATGTCGTATCAATGTGGAATTCTGAGAATATTTTATTCTTAGCGGATCGGTTCAAAACTTTGTTTAAATTCTTGACGAAAAAAAAGAAAATGAAATTTTGGGTTAAGTGAATAAATGGATAGAGCCCTATGGCTCCAATTATAGGTAAACAAAAAAAAAAAAAAGAAACGAGCTTCTGTTCTTAATTTGAACGATTACCCGATCTAATTAAACGTTAAAAATAGATTAGTCCTTGATGCGGGAAATGCTTTTCCCATAAGTGGATCATCGATTTATTTTTAAATCCTAATTATTAGTAGCTATTCTCCATTAGAGTGTGGGGGTAAATGTGTAGAAAAAGCAGTCTATTGATAAAGATAAAAATCCTTTTTTTCCAAAATCAAAAGAGCGATTGGGTTGAACAAATAAAGGATTTCTAACCATCTTGTTATCCTCGAATGAACATAAACCAATTAAATTAGATGGAAAAGGAGAGGCTAAAGAGTCCGTCGATCAGTCTTATCTGGTTCCGGGGTATATATCTATTTATTTCTTACTATAATATCCTGTTTTGACTGTATCGTACTATGTGTCATTTAATAACCCAAAAGAAATCCCTTATCCCCATCTAATTTTAAATGGAGGAATTTCAAGGATATTTAGAACTCGATAGATTTAGGCAACATGACTTCCTATACCCACTTATCTTTCGGGAATATAGTTATGCACTTGCTCATGGTCATGGTTTAAATAGATACATGTTGTTGGAAAATATAGGTTATGATAATAAATCTAGTTTACTGATTGTAAAACGCTTAATTACTACAATGTATCAACAGAATTATTTGATAATTTCTGCTAATGATTCTAAACAAAATCCATTTTTTGGGTACAACAAGAATTTGCATTCTAAAATTCTATCAGAAGGATTTGCAATCATTGTGGAAATTCCATTTTATCTACGATTAATATCTTCTTTAGAAGGGGCGGAAATCGTAAGATTTTACAATTTACGATCCATTCATTCAATATTTCCCTTTTTAGAGGAAAAGTTCCCACATTTAAATTATTCGGCGGATATACTAATACCCTACCCTGCCCATCTGGAAATATTGGTTCAAACCCTTCGTTACCGGGTGAAAGATGCTTCTTATTTGCATTTATTGCGGTTCTTTCTTCATGAGTATTCTAATTGTAACAGTCTTATTATTACAAATAAATCTATTTCCATTTTTTCAAAAAGTAATCTGAGATTCTTTTTATTCCTATATAATTCTTATCTATGTGAATACGAATCCATCTTCCTTTTTCTCCGTAACCAATCTTCTCATTTACGATTAACATCTTCTGGAGTCCTTTTTGAACGGCTCTGTTTATATAGAAAAATAGAACATTTTGCCGAAGTCTTTGCTAATGATTTTCCGGTCATCCCATGCTTTCTCAAGGATCCTTTCATGCATTATGTTAGATATCAAGGAAAATCAATTCTGGCTTCCAAAGACACACCTCTTCTAATGAATAAATGGAAATCTTACCTTGTCAATTTATGGCAATGTCATTTTGATGTATGGTCTCACGCGGCAAGTATCCGTATAAACCAATTATCCAAGCATTCCCTTGATTTTTTGAGTTACTTTTCAAGTGTTCGACGAAATCCTGCAGTGGTGCGGAATCAAATGCTAGAAAATTCATTTCTACTAAATAATGCTCCCAATAAACTCGATACAATAGTTCCAATTATTCCTCTGATTGGATCATTGGCTAAAGCGAAATTTTGTAACGCAGTAGGGCATCCAATTA